TTTATTCAAGTTGTCACTCAGCTCTTGTGGAGAAGAGGAAGCCAGCTCATTTCGGACCCCAGTGGACGCCTCAGAAGCGGAACTAGATGGAGAAATGGAAATATCCAACCAATCGCTGGGCGAAAAACGAGTTGGATGTGTTGGATTGCCATATTGATAAATGCAAAGCTTTCGTTTCATGGTCATGGCAACTTATTCTTTTTTAGGGGGATCTACTTTATTTTTTTAGTAAGTAAGGCATGTGGGCTTCCCACTTATAGCAGGTATGCAACCAACCCTGCTTCCGCCTCTTGTCAGTTTTTGCCCTATATGTTATATATGAGATTGAAAAAGTACTTCTAAAAAGAATCATTTCATTTCATATGTGATAAGGATTTGTTCCGACTTTGTCTCGGAAACAAAGATATGGGAAAAAAAGGCTATGCCGGTACTGATGCTACCACTGGTGCTTTGCCTCCTCGGTACCCCGGATAAGCTACTGAAGCCGCTACTCGTGCTAGTTCATCCATAATGAAAGCACGAGTGCTAAAGAATCTGCCGCTAGCTCAACTAATGATGCTATAGGTTACAGATTGAGTACGATATGCCGCTATCCCTATCTAGTCTAGTAAGGGCTTTGAAGCCAGCTTCGAAAACGGGTTCCAAACCTGAGCAGAGTCTATTCTAACAAAGATGGGATCAAGTAAGGACGCTGATTCACAAAAGCCAGGATGATTTCCAGCTCCATTCCCTCCTTCACTTCAGCTTCAGGTCGACAAAGGAGGATTTCATTGCTTGATCATTCGCTACCTGCTCTTTTCTCTGGTTTCACCAAATAGAGTAGGTTTCCCAGTCAAAATATGAGCTCACTAGGTGCCCTTCTGATCTTTTATTTACCAAACTGTATACCTTGAGGCACCTTCGTTTTCATCCGTGGGGGTGGGATCAATTTATTTTTATCGTAGTTGTGCTGTCCAGCGCTGAGACACTTCGCCCTTCCAAATCAAAGGCGACTGCTAGCGAGCAGGAGGACGAAATGAGGGGGCCATCAGAGAAATAAGTCCCACCGAGATTGGCAGGGACTAAAGAGAATCCCATTTCTCCAAAGTCAATAAATAGAATAAGAAAGTCTGCCCAAGGCATGTACCAAATATTTCACATACCCCCACCAGGTCTCTGGCTCCGCAAAGAAACTAGCTAAAACAGAGCTCGCATGAATTGCTCCTAACATAGGGGATTGCCTCATCCGCACCGCCAGCAAGCCTTTCTACAGCGAATATTCAAGGAGAACGTTTATTTAAAAGGAGTATTCGGTCCAGCGATTGTAAGGAATCGAAAGCTAAGCGAAGACCATCTATCCCTACCCCCTAAGCCACTGTTGTTAAAAAACCAATGCAAAAGATAAAAATAAATGAATAAGGCAGAACGAGAATAAGCCAAATAGTCCCTCATTGAACCAACTTGAATCTTCACTTCTATTTAGAACGCAAAAGCCCATCTTTTTATTTATATGTCTAAGGAATTATGGATTTTTCGATTGCTCCTGATAAATGGGTCGTAGCATTGAATGTACTCTCGAGTGATCGAATGACTCTCTATGACACAATTACTTACCTATGGATGGAGCGATCCCCTCGTAACCAGGATTATATCACGATCGATTGAACATCTAGTGAACGCTTTAGTCTTGTCTCATCCGGATTTATTTACTCCATAACTAGCTTACTGAGCGAATCCGAATTCATTTCGAGACGTGGAGACTGTTCAAACTGAGTATGTTGGAATCTATCAAGGTTTTTGGCTCGCAATAAAGCTAGGGTCCTGATCGAGCAACTAGTAGTCCTATCTATCCACCTCTCCAGACACAATATCTTGAGTACCTATGATGGTGACCACATCTGCTGGCATGTGATGTTTGGACATAGAATCGAGTCCTTGTGAATGGGCAGAGCCAGGTGCTCTTATTTTACGACGGTAGGGACGATTGCTTCCATTACTGACCAGAAAGACACCAAATTCTCCTTTAGGTGCTTCAACTGCGGTATAGGTAGAAGAAGCTGGTACGGAAAAACCTTCTGTATAAAGTTCGAAATGGTGAATTGAGGTAGAGTAGACTGATGATCCTGTAGTCATTTGGCCGGGAAAGAAAAAGCTTGCATCTGCTTCCCCTATTATATAACCGGTCCCATCTCTCTCCAAACCTAACGTGGTAGTTTCCCATCATAGGGCTTTCTATCTATAGATTAAGCCATTACCAAGGAGCTAATTCGTTCAGAACTCAGTTTACTGCTTCTATAGATAAGGCGGAGCGTCCTTGGCTCAGCATTATAGCACGCACATAGGGCTTCGGCGCTAGCTCAATCCGTTGCTTGTTCGCTTTCTCAGTAGCAAAAGCGCTTCTCTTTGCCCCATTTCTAAATAGTTTCTTTAGACAAGAAATATATGATTTTTTTATTGCTCCCGCTTCCTCATCTGTGCTCATCAAGCCAACTTTGCTCTTTGGGGGGTGAAACAGCGGTTG